AAAGAATTATATACTGGTGGAATATAGTATGAATACCTTGAATTGAAAAGGTAGAAGTATAAAGAATAAGTAAGATTAAAAATGATTTCTTTATACATGAAGAAAGATTCTGATTTGATTGATATCAAAAGATCTAATGAATTATTCATTCATTGAATGATAAATTACTACAAGCGAAGGAGATACACGATTTAAAAAATGGAAGATCCAATATTTCACAATTGTATCTAGAATCACTGGAAAAGTGGAAACAAGACCAGATATAATCTGATCATTCTGAGCCAATCCAAAATCGTTGTAGATCGAACCAATCATTAGTTCCCAACCATGGGTCGAGTGAAATCCGATCCATAAATCAGTAACTAAAAGAATCGAAAAAGCTTTGATTGTATCACTTAAGTTATAGATAAATTCCTGAATCCAAGAATTTATAATGAAAAGTTCTTCATTGCCCAGAAAAAAATAACCACTTAGAATAGCGAAACAGATTAGATTTGTAGAGAAATGCAAAATGATATGGAAATGAGATTCATTGTGTCTTTGGACCAATTGTATTGTTTCCTTGTGCATTCCTATACGAAACCTTTGCATATGTGTCTCCGAGTACTCCTTTATTATCTCGTCCAACAGGAATAGTTCTTCTAATTCCATAAATTTTTCTAGAACATTTTTCTCTTGAATATCATTCAAAAGGATTTCGGATTGCCTGGTATTCCACCAATTAAGAACCCAAGTTTCTAGACATTTCTTAAATGAGAGAGAAACCCACCAGGGCAAAAAGAGTATAGACACAAGATATGGGAGGGAAGCCAATGCTTTCTTTTTTTTCATTCTGTATCCGTGATGTGAATTGTTAATGAACCTGTTTCATTCGTCGATTCTATCTGAGATTTCTATGAAGCACGAATTATATAGCCTATAACTCTAACAAGAACAAGGTATCGAACCTATGGTTCTTTTCCTATTTTTGTTTTTGTGTAAGAATTGAGTCTTTGGATCTAGAATAATATAGAATAGAACATAAAGGGCCCTTTTTTAATGAAAAAAAAATAAGTAAATATTCTTTCCATATTCCAGAGATCTCAATTAGGCAAATTTTAACCGATTTCCTCTTCATCGAAAGATGAAGACTCGAAAACCCATTTGAACTAACGCATAGAATTTGGATTTAAAGACGAACCCTACCGGATCCTTTAATTATTTTATTTCTATTTCGAATTCGAAAGATTTCACTGTCTAACCACAGCGCGGGGATAGGGTATCAATTCAAAGGCCTAAAAAGAGGAATTATGTTTTACGAAAAGAAAAGACATGTTAGGATATTTGAGGAATCTATACTTATTAGACTTTTTTACTAGTATAAAGAGAAAGAGTGAAGCTGGACGCCCTGTGTATGCGTATACAAAAGAGTTTTTGTGTACAAATAGTTTCTATTCTCTCTATTCTCCTTAATATATTTCATTTGATTAGTTCTATTATATTTTATTAGTCCATGTCCTCCTGCTTTTGAGATGTATTAAGTTCCTTCTCTCATGCTGAGATTTCTTCTTCAGTTCATTTCAAAATACTTCAATGGGTACGCGCAAGAAATAGGCCAATTCGGCAGCTTTTTGTTCAATTTCTCGTGGAGTCAAATTCTCATCAGTACGGGTCAAGGGAATGGCTCCTTGGCCCCTGATTTCCATATAAAGGACACGACGAGGAAAAAGACCCTCTTTCACCTCCATTCTTATTGATTGGATATCTTTCAGAAAGAAACGAAGGAAGATGCGACGATTTCTTCCAGGAAACCCCCAACGAAAAAGGGACATTATCCCTTCTTTTCTATCAAATCGGTCATAACCACTACCTACATTCCATGAAATTGTGCACCACAAATAAGAACTAATGAATAGACCTGCGATTCCATAGAAAGACATCACGATCCCTTGTGGGAAAAAAAGAATTTGCTGAGACGGAAATACGGATATCAGATTTTTACCAAGATAACTGGAAGTTCCAACCACTAAGAATCCTAGTGAACCTAAAAAAAGGATACAGGCCCAGCAAAAATTACTTGTTTTTCGAGACCCCGTTATAAGTTCTATCCATATATGTTCTGATCGCCAGTTCATACTATACTAGATCCAGTTGCATTCGATTGGAATTGAGAGAATAACCCAAATGGATTTGACTCGATTTTTATTGCTTGATCCCGAAGTAACTTTCATCAACTAGCAGCATTCCGACGGGAACCTTTAGAAATAATTGGTTAGATACATTGAGTTTCTATTTCAAATCTTTTTCAAAAAAGATTTGCTGATGATCATTTTGAATTTCATCATTCAATTGATTAAGCTATAATCGCATATACACGCATTAATACGTATATTATGCATCGGCATACATAACAAAACAACTCTTCCTTTTGTTTTTGGAAAGGCCACATATCATATATCCTACCATATTAAATGAAAAGAAGAGTATCTGTATGATGATCCAGTGTTGAAAGAAATTGATGAGATTTAGACAATCTTATTTCTTTGGACATAAAGAGATAAAGAAGCCATTGCGATTGCCGGAAAGACTAGGCCCACTAAAGGAACAAAAATAGAGGGAAAGTTCAAATCTATCATAGAATGGGTACCTCGATTTCATATTTGTACCTATTCTAATTATAAATATATCTTATGATAAGTCTATCTATTAGAAAGAATATTAATTAAGAGAATCTTAATATGAAGTATTTCATAATAAAAAACGAATGTAGAACTAAATGAAGTGTACCTATTCCTCTTTCTACACGAATATGTATGATAATCCGCTTTCAGAAATTGGATTCTTCTTTTCCCATCTTTATCTTCATCGTCTTTCTCTCTTTCCTTTCAAAACAAAAAAGATGTTTTGAAAGGAAAGAGAGAAAACAGTTTCTTATGAGTTCCCGACTTTAACCAATCTTATCCAACAAACAGGGATTCCTAGTGAAAAACGGGGGTTTTCGCTAAATAGTAAATAGAAAGAACTTCTATATTCTTATTATTTGTTATTTGAATATTTCTATTTTCTTTATTTTATTTGAGATTTCTTCTTTCTTTTTATTTCATATTTTCTTTTCATTTTTTCTATATCTTTTTTTATCTATTTTTCGTTGTTCTATATATGAATATGTCAAAAGGACGGAGAAATTTATTTTTATTTCCCGGATTTCTCGGAAGGAGAAAGAAATTCTTTTTTATCTTGTCGATAGAGGGATGCTTATTCCTAATCAGGAAGAGAGGTAAAAGAAAAAAAGGATCCGGGGCAAAAAGTCATTATCCAAAACTTCTGACTCTTACTACACTTATAACTGATGTCCCCAAAGAAAACACCATCTTCTTAGTTTTTTATAATGAACTAAATGCTTATTCGCTACAAAGAAAAATAACTGAAGCTAGTGCTATACTTCCATTTGAAAATGAAGAATTTCATTGAGAATCTTTTTTTAATCTTGATTCAAGGGAGAGAAACCATGTAGCTGAAATAACTCATTAAGAACACCTTTTAAAGGATTACGTGGTACGATTGGGTCGAATAAGCCCTTATGGAATAAATACTCAGCCGCTTGTGAACCGTCAGGTATTGTCTTTTTCAATGTTTGTTCAATTACTCTTTTACCCGCAAAAGCAATGTAGGCATTAGGTTCAGCAATAATGATATCTCCCAACATACCAAAACTTGCTGTAACTCCGCCAGTTGTAGGAGATGTAAGGATTGATACATAGAATAACTTTTTATTTGATTGATAATCATATGAAGCAGAAGATATTTTAGCCATTTGCATCAAGCTCAAACTCCCTTCTTGCATGCGTGCTCCTCCAGAAGCACACACAATAATGACAGGTAGAGATCGATTAGTAGCATATTCGATCAAACGGGTGATTTTCTCACCTACTACGGATCCCATACTACCTCCCATAAACTGAAAATCCATAACTGCAATTGCTATGGGAATACTATTTAGTTGACCTACGCCCGTTTGAACAGCTTCAGTTAAACCCGTTTTTCTTTGGTAAAAAGAGATGCGATCTATATAAGGTTCCTCCTCTGAATGAAATTCAATGGGGTCCATAGAGACCATATCTTCATCCATAGGCTCCCAAGTGCCAGGATCAATAAAGAGTTCAATTCTATCTGAACTACTCATTTTCAAATGATATCCGCAGTGTTCACAAATATTCATTTTTGAACTAAAAAATTTTTTATAATTTAATCCATAACAATTCTCACATTGAACCCATAACTGTTTGTATTTTGTACTTATATCGAAATCATTAGATCTTTCTCTTCTATTGAAAGAACTGCTACTAGTTTTGATACTAGAATTTACACTTTCAATACTACTTGTACTTTCCGTACAAATGAAACTAGAAATGTAACTGTCGATACCACTGTAAATGTCACTCTTAAGACTGATTTCAAAACGAAGATAACTATCAATGCAACTATTAATGTGATTATTCCAATTAGATTGAGTATCATACATGGAATAATAATAGTAGTAATTACTACTATTAGATCCACTATTAAAATAACTAGGAAAAAGAATCTCTAGTTCACTCAAAAAAGAACTAGCATTGTCAATATCAAAAATCTGATTTTCAATATCAAAATATACAGAATAAGTGTCACCATTACTATTTCTAACTAAAAAAGTATGATCAGAGATCAAACTCCAAATATGCCTGCTATCAAATAAATAATTTAGATAATGAATATTACTGAAACTATAACTGTGCCAACTAGTAATCTTTTTCTCCACATCATTTAGAATAGTTTCTTCACTTCCACTGGTATGTCCAAGAGCATCAAGACTATCCATTGATTTACTTAGTCCACACCTATGTTCTAACTTCTTGTTAGACAACATCGAATTGAACCAACATTTTTCCATAGATTCTTTCTGCCCCCTATTTTAGGAAAACCTAATACTAAGAAATACTAAGAGATGAATAGTCATTCGATGAAGAAAAAATCATTTTACT